AAAATGCCATTGCCAAAAAGTGACAAGGTAAAATTTCCATTTCTTCATGAAAAGAAATGTCCCTTTTGAAGCCAGAATGGATCTTTTTTGATACCTAATATAATGCATGAAAGGTTCCTTGACCAACCGCAGGTTTGCCCCAAAATCTTTAATCTTAACAAAGACGTTCACAAGACGTTCTATTTTTCTATAGAAATAGATTCGTTCAAGAAAAACTCCAGAAGATGTTGATCGTAAATGAAAAGATTGGTTACGTAGAAAGACGAAAATGGATTCATATTCACATACATGAGAATTATATAAGAATAAGAATAATCTTTTATTTTTTTTTGAAGAAGTGGAACTTACTTTCTTTGGAAAAAGAAGACTATTCCAATTACAATATTCGTTGAGAAAGACTCGTAATAAATGCAAGGAGGAAGCATCTTTTACCCAATAGCGAAGGATTTGAACCAAGATTTCCACATGAACAGGGCGAGGTATTACCATATCTAACACAAAATTTAAATGTGAAAAAGTGTCCTCGAAAAAGGGAAATATTGAATGAATTGATCGTAAATTCTGAGATTTTCCTATCTTGTTCGTTTCCCCTTCTAGACAAGATAGGAATTGTAAAGAAAATGGAATTTCGATAATAAAAGCAAACCCCTCTGATATGATTTGAGAATACAAATTCTTGTTGTGCGCCCAAAATGGATTTTGGTTCGAATCATTAGGAGAAATCAGAAAACGATTCTGTTGATAGAGTCGAGTAATTAACCGTTTCACAATCAGTAAACTGGATTTATTGTCATAACCCAGATTTTCCGACAAAATCAATTTACTCAAAGCACGATTATGAGCAAATGCATAAATATACTCCTGAAAGATAAGTGGATATAGGAAGTCATGTTGTTGAGATCTCGCCAGCTGTAAATATCTTTGGATTTCCTCCATTTGAAATTCGATTTGAATTAAAGGTAGAAGATTGGGGGGGTTATCAAATGATACATAGTGCGATACAGTCAAAACAAGGTATTCTGTAAAAATCGATACCTCGGGGACAGATAAACTTATCAACAGATTCTCTACCCTCTCCTTTTTCCATCCATTTCATTTAATTCGTCTATGTTTATGTTATAGAATAACAAGATGGTTAGAAATCTTTTATTTTTTAAACCAAATCGCTCTTTTGATTTCGGAAAAAACTTTCTTTATCAATATACTGCTTCTTTTACACACGCATCTTCAGTCCATAATGGAGAATGTCAATAGTTAGGATTCATTAAAAAAAAAATAGAATCCACTCGTGGAGTGATAAGTGCTTCCCGTATCAGGCACCAATTTATTTTTAACGTCTAGTTAGATCGGGAAATTATTCAAATTAAGAACAGAAGCCGGTTGCTTTTTCTTTCTGATAATTAATTGAAGCCACAGGGCTCCTATCCATTTATTCATTCGACCCAACTTTATTTTGTTCCGTTCCAAGAATTCGAAAAAGGTTTTATACCAATCCGATAAGAATGAAATCTCCTCAGAACTCTCCATTGATACGACATGCTATTTTTTCCATTTATTCCCTTTCAGGATCAGTCGCGGTCTTCCAAAGTTTACCAAGGTTACGGACGAATTCGTCACTTCATCCAAATGTGTAAAAGATTCGAGCCGCACTTAAAAGCCGAGTACTCTACCGTTGAGTTAGCAACCCGAAAAAAACAAACATAAATTAAACAAAACTTCAACAAAGGGTGTATAGATACAATCAAATTCAATTAAATTGATTTTAAACAAAGAGAAAAAAAATATATTATACAAACTAATCAAACCCTTGAGTTAACAAATCTAAAAAAAAAAACAGATTTGATAATGGATTCAAAACATAAAAATGAAGTGATTAGATGAAAATACAAGAAACTGTCAGATAAAATAAAAGAAAAAAAAGATACCGCATTGTGAAAATGGATAGAGCATCTCTTATGTTCTCTAGCTTTCTTTCAATCAAAAAACCTCTTGTATCAAAGAAAGCATCATTTGAATAAGATAAAGTACCAAAACTATGGGACAAAAATAAATAGACCCGGATCGCTTATCACGATGAATTATATTTGTTCAATACACTGTTGTCAATATAAATGTTGAGAAAAGAATACATTGGAAAAGATAAATTGCATGAAATAAAATACTTTTTGAAATCCTTTGAATTTCAATTTAACAATGGAATACAATAATATTCCAAATTGTCTTGGATTGACACTACATATCTAATCTACATAGATAGAAAAAATAGAAATCGAAGAATAAAAAAGGAAGAATTCAAAAAAAATATCGGATTTTTTAGTCCCTAATGCTAATGTATTTCATGAATCTAAGTGGAATAAGCAAAGTAGATTCCTTGTTGTTGCTTAGTCGAGTTCCAATGAAAACCACACAATTAAATAAAGGAAATGCGAAAATTGGATATTTATAAGATCAATCAATTTGGTCATTCTAGACCATCTAGACCATAAGATTCGACCGAAACTATGATAAATAAATATGAATATGGAAGAAAAAAAGAAAAGGGGGGCAAGTAGAAAAAAGTTAGACAAAGTTATATACAAGTCGCTACCCCCCTGGTATTTCTTTAATTGAATTTCATTTGATTAGGCGGAAGTTCCTTAAAAACTTCAGCTTTCTTTAAAAGATTCTGAACAGTTCCCGTGGGTTGAGCACCCCTTTCAAGGAAATATAGAATAAGAGGAACATTTAAAAAAGTTTGATTCTTCATTGGATCATAAAAGCCCACCCTTCTAAGATCTTTTCCTTCTCTTCGGGATCGAACATCAATTGCAACAATTCGATAGATGGCTCATTGGGATAGATGTAGATGAACAATACCCCCCCTAGAACCGTATAGGAAGTTTTCTCCTCGTACAGCTCGCGAAAAAATGATTTGATTCGAAGTTTTGTCTATATATGCAATTCTAATAAATTAAATGACAAATGGGCCCAAAAAATAAATTAGACTATGATTTCAGTCTTTTTTTCTTCCTGAAAATGAAAAATAAACCATTCGTACTCATAACTCAAGTTGGATAACTCTCAAATAGTTCAAAGGAAAAATCTTTAGTCAATTTCATTTATTGAGTCGTCTTTACTCCCTTTTGTTTGTCTCGTTTAAACCATTTCAAATTCTATTTGGATTTTTTAGTCCGATCCAGTTATTGAGACGATTGAGACAATTAAAAGGGTGTTTCCTTGTTCTGAGATCCTTTTCTTATTTTGTTTGAATCATTGGGTTTAGACATTACTTCGGTGTTTCTTAATTCTTTCAAAATAAAATGGCAGCAACATACCCCCTTTTGATTTCTTTCGATCAAAAAATCCTATGGACAGTAGATTCCCGCGTGATACACTTTGAATCGAAAAATTTGAATCAATTTCAACAAATTTTGCTTTTGAATTGGAAACTTGCTCGAATTGGATCCTTTCGATTCCTATATATGTTCGATATATTTACGAAGTTGTTCCTCCAATTGATTGACATTAACCCTAGATCCTTGCCCCCGAGAAATGAATTAATACTTTCTATTCGAGCTCCAGCGTGCACTATTTACAACCCAACAAAAAACGAAGGGTTCGGGTGTAACAGAACAAACAATGTCGAGCCAAGAGCACCCTTATTCCTAGACAAATCAAAAATGGTGGATGTAAAAATCCACAACGGATCGTGTCCTTCAAGTCGCACGTTGCTTTCTACCACATCGTTTCAAACGAAGTTTTACCATAACATTCCTCTAATTTGGAACCGGTATGAAATTGATTCAATTATGGAATCATGAATAGTCACTGGTTCAGCCGTCCATAGACATCGTAATCTAGACTTTTCTTCTATATATGAATATATGATCTGTGGAACGATTTTTTTGAAAAAGTCTTAGCAAGACAGCATTTTTAATATACATAAATAATATATAGATCCGAGAAAAAATTGTCACTGTTATAGATATTCTAGATTATTGAATATCTATAATTTCAGTTTAAATAATTTAAGGATTACAAATCTTTTTCACAAAGAACCCAAAATTTTCTTGTGATTGAAATAGAATGATACGTACCATTTATATGATTATATTATACGATTGATATGTATTTGGTTTAAATGGGGTTGAGTAATATCGACTCTTGTGAAAAAGTGAATACAAAGGGATAGGATAAATCACCCCTGCCTCAAGCCTTAAATAGATTTCCAATTTTTCATTCGAGTCAAACACGAAATACCTAAATCAAATTACATTCAAAGAAAAAACATCAGCTCCATAACATATTTCTATATAATATGGAACTTGATCATTTATTAATGAAATTCGAACAGACACAGATATTAAAATTAATATGGATTAACTCCTACCCACTCCCCTATTTCTTTTTATGGGAATAATGGAGCATAAAAAATGGACTGCGCTGGGACGGAAGGATTCGAACCTCCGAATAGCGGGACCAAAACCCGTTGCCTTACCACTTGGCCACGCCCCATTTCAATTTCTAATCGACACTAAGAAACAATAATATTGGTATTGCTTGTTTGTCAACTCCAGTCCAAATATCTATAGATCTATAGAATCGATTGGTACTAGGATTTTGATACATATAGATATAGAATTCAACTTAATTTATTGATCATTACATAGAATTCAATTAAGATATTGTATGAAAGTATGATTTCTTCTATCCTCCTTTGAGAATTGGAGGATTTTTGGTTGGGTGGATTCAAAGAAAAAGAAGGGTTTTTGTCTACCTTACTTACTTTCTTTTTCCTTATATCAAAAACACAATCAAAATGCAATTATCTCCAAGAACAAAATGTCTGTTATGCTTAATATTGTTAGTTTGATCTGTATTTGTATTAATTCTCCCTTTTATTCGAGTAGTTTTTTCTTCGGCAAATTGCCCGAAGCCTATGCTTTTTTGAATCCAATCGTGGATGTTATGCCAGTCATACCTTTGCTTTTTTTTCTCTTAGCTTTTGTTTGGCAAGCTGCTGTAAGTTTTCGATGAGATCCTGAATAATAATATCCTAGAAAATATATGATTTCCTCGATAAAAAAAAATTCTAACAATTGAAAAAATCAGATAAGTTTTAGAGTATGAACCCTCGATTCACACGCTGAAATTCGTGTATAGTCGACAAAACCCAGGCTTACCCCCATTTCCTCATTTTTGACCCCCTTTCCAGTGAAAGACCCTAACCCTATCCCTATATAGGGTCTCCCACAATATAATATCTAATTTGGATATAAACCTAAATTTGGGTTAATGAAAAACAAATGAATTTATGACAATGCATTTCTAGAAAAACCTCATTTCTTTAGGATATGTGGTAGAAAAATAGAAGATCTATTCTCTTTTTTTTTCAAAAAAACCATCTTGGAGATTGTGTAATGCTTACTCTGAAACTCTTCGTTTATACCGTAGTGATATTTTTTGTGTCTCTCTTTATCTTTGGATTTCTATCTAATGATCCAGGGCGAAATCCTGGACGTGAAGAATAAAATACAGGGGGTTTTCCTTGGTTTTAGTTAATTTGCAAATTTTCTTATTAGGATTTTATCTATTCTACACGTTTCACTAAGATTTTCAAAAATTGAAAAAAAACCAAATAAATTCATCAACGGAAACGGAAAGAGAGGGATTCGAACCCTCGGTACGAATAACTCGTACAACGGATTAGCAATCCGACGCTTTAGTCCACTCAGCCATCTCTCCCAATTGAAAAAGATAATTACTACATTACACATAATGGAAGGAATCTTTCGTCTTTCTCTATTCTATTATATATATAGAGATCCACAAATCGGGAATTTCCTTTATCTAAAAGATGGGCTCGACCGCGCGAACAATCGAGCTAAAAAAAAATAAGCAAGACCCATTTGTGTTGATTTTGTTCGAAAGGCCCTTCCTATTCTCTTGGCCCGGCCCGGTCAGTACCTAGCCGGGCTCTTTTTTTTTTGTTCCAACGAATTATAGATAAATAATGATTTATCTGATATCTGATTTGAAAACAAAAAGACTTTTATTATTATATTATTATATTCAATTGAATATTTTATATTCAAGCAACAAAAAAAAAGAACAAAGACTATTTAAATTGTTTTTCTTGTTATATTTTACCGAACTCAAAAAGAAACTATCGATTCTTCCACAATGCATTTTTTTGTTATGATTTGAGTGTTTTTTTATCCGTATCGATCTTCTTCAGCAAAAGGGAATACTTGAGTTTTAGTTATTTAATTTCAATTAAGCCTCTTTCCCAAATCTCATTAAATTAGGATCTCCCCGCAAAAAAGTGCAACGTTCTCGTTTTGATGATTCTTTAATGATCCTATCTTGATCATCCTCAATGATCTTGTTCGACAAAAGATCCATTTGTATACAATAATCATATTGTAGCGGGTATAGTTTAGTGGTAAAAGTGTGATTCGTTCTATTAACCGTTAATAGTTAAAGGGTCTTTCGGTTTTATTCATATTCCGACCAAAAACTTTATTTCTTAAAAAGATTTAATCCTTTACCTCTCAATGAGAAATTCGAGAAAAAAAATACGAATTCTCGTGATTTGTATCCATGAGTCACTTATAAATTGAAAAGTTGGATTATGAAATTGCGAAACATAATTTTTCAATTGGACCAAAACTTCCAATTGAATAAGTATGAGTAAAGGATCCATGGCAGAAGATAGAAATTCAATTTCGAATCGTAACTAAATCTGCCATTTTTTTTTCTAAAGAAAGAAGTTGGAGCAAAATAGCTATTCAACGATGACTTTGGTTTACTAGAGACATCGAGATATTGTTTTAGCTCGGTGGAAACAAAATCCTTTTCCTTAGGATCCTCTCAAATAGAAATAGAGAACGAAGTAACTAGAAAGATTGTTAGAATCACCTTCTTCTAGAAGGATCATCTAGAAAGCGATTCATTTTGTTTGTTTGTATTCAAACAAAAAGCTGACGTAGGTGTTATGGGTATCATTTTTTTCATTTTGTTCACATCTTAGATCTATGAATTTACTCATATTCCATAAAGGAGCCGAATGAAACCAAAGTTTCATGTTCGGTTTTGAATTAGAGACGTTCAAAGCACTGAATTGAACGTCGACTATAACCCCTAGCCTTCCAAGCTAACGATGCGGGTTCGATTCCCGCTACCCGCTTATTTCCTTTTTTCTAAATATTCTATTCGAATTCTATTCTAGAATATAGAAAATCTATTTGAATTACGATTAGTGAATCATTGAATATACAATTCCAAAAACGATCTCACATATAATCCTATTTTTTTGGTTTTTAATTCAAGAAAAATCAAAATACGAAAAAATCGGAATGAACGGCGTCCATTGTCTAATGGATAGGACAGAGGTCTTCTAAACCTTTGGTATAGGTTCAAATCCTATTGGACGCAATTTATTTCCATCTATTTTTGATTTCGAAAGACTTTTTGCATAATTTGAATCCGAGACACTTGAGTCCTTTTTGAAAATCAAAG